TTTCCGCCTACGTATATAGGATATTTTAAGAAGTGAACATCTTTATTAGTAGCAGGGTCTGGGGCAAGAATAGGAAAGGTTATTTCACTATATTTTTGACCAGGAACAGGACCTATCACAAGAATATTTTTATTATTGGGGCGATAATTCTGAAAAGACAGATTTCCTATCTTTTCTTTCATCTCGGGTGAAATACGATCAGGGGGGGCTAATTCAAACCCCTCCGGTAAAATAAGAACAGCTCCCACATTCAAAGCTCCTTTTTTACCATTAGCTAGAACTTGTTTTAGTTGCATATCATAAGGAATTTTAACAACTGCTTCAAATACAGTATCAGGAAGTACCGCTTGTGGAACCTCAATATCCACGGGCTTATTAGCTAAATGGCAATTGGCACATACAATACGCCCAGTTGCCTCTCGTGGATTTTCATAATTCTGCTGGGCAAAAATCGGATATGCACTTGAAATGGATGCCCAAGTTATTATATATATCATGAGTGAGACAGATATGGAGCGAGTAATCTCTTCCCTTATCCAAGAAAAGGTTTTTCTAGTTTGCATGGTCCAATCATTTATCCCGAAAATTTCTACAATAAAGTTAGGTAGGTTGAGAATATACTTCCCTAGCCACAATTCTGCTATTTACGTTTACTGAAAAAATAAAATTTTTTTGTTGAAATATACAAGGAATACCTCATGGGTAAAAAGAGTAAAGTAAATACGACTTTGATTTGGTTATGATGTATAAGGTAAGAAAGATTAGAATTGGATCAATGAATCGTTTTTTAGTCATTTAGTGCATGATAAATCACTACAAGTGATGGAGATACACGATTTAAATAACGAAAGATCCAATATTTAAAAATTGTATCAAGAATGACTGGAAAGGTAGAAACTAGACCAGATAAAATTTGCTCATAATGAGCAAACCCAAAATCTTTGTAAATATAACCAATCATTAGTTCCCAACCGTGAGGCGAATGGAATCCGATACATAAATCAGTTAATAAAAGAATAGAAAAAGCTTTAATTGTATCACTTAAATTATATAGGAATTCTTGAACCCAAGAATTCAGAATAAAAAGCTTTTCCTTACCCCAAAAGGAATAACCACTTAGAATAACGAAAGATATTAGATTTGTCGAGAAGTGCAAGATTGTATGGATACGATACTCATTGTGGATCTTGATGAATTGGATCGTTTCTTTGTGGATTCCTAGACGAAATTGTTGTAAATCGGTTTCTGGGTATTCCTTTATCATTTCATCCAGCTGGAATAGTTCCTCTAATTGTATGAATTTTTCTAGAACACTTTTTTCTTGAATATCATTCAAAAAGGTTTCGCATTGTCTAGTATTCCACCAATTAGTAATCCAAGTTTTCAAACTTTTATTACAGCAGAGAGAGATCAACCAGGGCAAAAAGACTATAGATGTAAAATAAAAAAAAGGAATGAATGCTTTCTTTTTTGCCATTTTGAATCTGTGAATTATTAATGAACCTGCTTCATTTGTTGATTCTATTAGATATAATATTTCTATCGAGCATGAGTTTCTATTATAATTCGAATAGAATGTATTCAGCCTATGAATCCATTTTCTCTTTTTCTTTTGATTCAATACTCAGTCTTTGCTTTGAATCTATAAAGAATACAGAAATAGACTCAGAATACACTTCCAATTTGAATCAATAAAAAATTTTTGTTTCTAGGATGTTATTCCGACTTTTTTCGATCAATACTAAAAGAACGTTTTCAAATTTCTATACGAAGAAACTCCTTTTCTATCAAATATATCAAAAAAAATGAGCCTAAAAGAATAGATGAATGTTCAATCGAAAAAAAAAATAAAGAAATTCTTTAGTTTTTTCTTCCTACTGCCAAAGCGTTTAGTCTTTTAAAATTAATTCATTTCAAAAAACTTCAATTGGTACACGCAAGAAGTAAGCCAATTCAGCAGCTTTTTGCTCAATTTCTCGTGTAGTAAAATTCTCATCAGTACGAATTAAAGGAATAGCCCCTTGACCTCGAATTTCCATATAAAGGACACGCCGAGCAGAAACACCCTCTTTAACTTCTATTCTGATGGACTGAATATCTTTCATAAGGAATCGTAAAAAGATGCGACGACTTTTTCCAGGAAATCCCCAACGAAAAATACGCACTATTCCTTCTTTTCGGTCGAAAAGATCATAACCACTACCCACATTCCACAAAATAGTGCACCACAAATAGCAACTAATAAAGAGACCCGCGATCCCATAGAAAGACATCACAATCCCTTGCGGAAAAAAAATGATTTGCTGAGACGGAAATAACGATATAAAATTTCTACCAAGATAACTGGAAGTTCCAACCAATAAGAATCCTAATGAACCTAAAAATAGTATAAAGGCCCAGAAGAAATTACTTGTTTTTCGAGACCCCGTTATAAATTCTATCCATATAGATTCTGATCGCCAACTCATATATATTAGATCCAGTTATACAATTTTTTGGAATTGAGAAAATATGACTTTCCTTTTTTTTTCAAAGTGACTCTCATCAACTATTTTGTTGTGAACCTTTACCTTAGGAGTAATTCATAGAGTTTTTTATATCTAAAATAATAACATCTCCTTCCTTTATATGATCCCCTATAGCTATATACATACAAATAAATACATTGACTTGAATTTCATACATCGGCCCGATGATGATACTTTTTTCAAAAGAGCGAAAATTTATTTACCCATATAATACGTTTACACATGCATAAGAGCTTTTTTTAATTTATGTTTGTAGGAATCTATGTGTTATACAATATTCTACCAAATGGGTCTTATCGAATCGAAGTTTTTAAAATAAAAAAGGAGTGATACGATTAGGTCTCATCCGATCTAAAAAATCTTATTTTTTTGAATATGAAGAAATAAAGAAGCCATTGCAAGTGCCGGAAAGACTAGGCCTACTAAAGGCACAAAAATAGAGGGTAAGTTGTTGAAAGTTGTCATAAAATGGGTACCTCAATTTAATATTTGTACCTGTTATTGTTATATTCTGAATTATAAAGATATATTAGAATATCTTGTATTTTTATTATTTCTATTATATATATTATATAATTATACTTAAGTATCTTTAAGTAAATATATATCTAATACAAATATACAACCTAATAGAAATAGAATAAAAAATAGGTACAAGAAGCGCCAAACTAAATAAATGGACTTATTCATCTTTCAAAATAAACAAAATAAAATAGATGTATCATAATCCCTATGATTCTTTTTGTTCTTTTTGTCTTCTATTTCTATGTAGTCATTAATAAAGAAAAATTTTTATTCCATTACAAATTTATACACAATTTATTAGAATCTGATCAAAAAACAGGGAGTTTTCGGGAAATGCAAAAAGATGGAAGACTCTCTATAGATCTGTATATATCTCTATTTGAGATATCTATACATAATGCAAGCAAGAGAGGAAAATGAACTTTGTTTTATTTGTCTAGTCGAATTTGAACTTCCCGAAAGCAAAAATTCACTTTTTATCTTGTTGATAGAGGTTTACTGAGTAGTAAACAAAAAAAAAAAAAAGGATTCTAAATAAAAATGCATTTTTCAGGGTTTTCGTTTAATTCTGATAAGCTAACTGTTCTATTTGATTTAATTTTTGTTCAAAGGAAAAAAAGCATGGAGCTGAAATAACTCACTCAGAACACCTTTTAAAGTATTACGTGGTACAATTGCATCCAACAAGCCCTTACGTAATAAAGATTCAGCCGCCTGTGAACCTTCAGGCATGGCTTTTTTCAATGTTTGTTCAATTACTCTTTTACCCGCAAATGCAATATAGGCATAGGGTTCGGCAATAATAATATCCCCCAACATACCAAAACTAGCTGTCACCCCACCGGTAGTAGGAGATGTAAGAATTGATATATAGAATAACTTTTTACTTGATTGATAATCACATAAAACCGCAGAAATTTTAGCCATTTGCATCAAACTTAAACTTCCTTCTTGCATTCGTGCTCCTCCGGAAGAACACACTAAAATAAGAGGTAAACGTTGATTGGTAGCATACTCAACCAAACGAGTTATTTTTTCGCCTACTACGGATCCCATACTACCTCCCAGAAACTGAAAATCCATAACCCCAATGGCTACCGGAATACCGTTTAGTTGACCTGTACCTGTTTGAACAGCGTCAGTCAATCCTGTCAGTTTTTGAGCAGAGGCAATACGCTTTTTATAAGTATCCTCTCGCGAATGAAATTTAATGGGATCCGCAGAGAACATGTCTTCATCCATAGGGTTCCAAGTACCCCGATCAATCGAAAGCTCGATTCTCTCTGAACTAGTCATTTTCAAATAATGTCCACATTGTTCACAAACATTCATTTCGCTTTTCTTATATATTAATTCATAACAATTGTCACATTGAATCCACAAGTGAGTAGAGTTTTTAGTTAAATATAAATTCTTAGAACTCAGTAAATTACTACGATTCATATTAGTTCTTATCTTGTAATTTTTGCTTTCACGAATCTTCCCACTTTCACTACAAATGAAATTATAAATGTAACTTTCATTGGAATTTTTACTATCGCCTAAAAAGTTACTATCAATACAGATGTGAGAACGAAAATAAGAGTCAATGCAACTATTAATGTAATTATTATAATTAGATTTAGTATCCTTAATGTAAGGATCGTAGTGCAGATCGTTGTCACTTTTAGATCTATTATTCAGATAACTAGAACTACAACAACTATAAAAAAAAATTTCTAGGTCACTCAAATCGTAGTCAACCTCAAATTTTTTCTTTTTTATATCAAAATATATAGCATAACTATTCTTATTACTATCCCTAACAAAAAAGGTGTCGTTCGCTAGGAAATTCCGAATGTCCTTGGAGCTAACTAAAGGATTAACATTATTGTAATAACTAGAACGCTCACCCCAACCATAAAAGTTTTTTTCCATATTATATATAAACCGGTCTTTACTTATAGT